GGGGGGCGCGCATGCAGGAAGGAAGTTTGAGCTTGATGCAAATGGCTAAAATATCGTCTGCTTTATATGATTATCAATTAAATAAAAAATTATTTTATGTATCAATCCTTACATCTCCGACAACTGGTGGAGTGACAGCTAGTTTTGGTATGTTGGGGGATATCATTATTGCCGAACCCAATGCCTACATTGCATTTGCAGGTAAAAGAGTAATTGAACAAACATTGAATAAAACAGTACCCGAAGGTTCACAAGCAGCTGAATACTTATTCCAGAAGGGTTTATTCGACCTAATTGTACCACGTAATCTTTTAAAAAGCGTTCTGAGTGAGTTATTTAAGCTCCACGCCTTTTTTCCTTTGAATCAAAAGTCAAGCAAAATCAAGTAGAGCACTAAGTTCAATTATTTTTTTTGTGTTTGTAGCAAAAAGTAGTTAGTTTATCGGAATCAAAGTAAATAAGATAATAATGGCCTTTTCTTTGGTGATAGAAGATCGAATTGTAGAAAGAATTAAAACGAAAGTTGAGGATAACTCTTTTTTTGACCTATATTCCTGATTACGAATCAAGAAACCTTTATCACCAAGAGTGAGTTCTTCCTTTCGTGAAATTAGTAAAATAAAACGAATTTGGTCTTGTCTTAGGTATATAATTTGAAATTTCAATAGAGATAATAGAGTTTTGTATCTTTCTCTATCTACCGAAAAACCATTTTAGCTAAAAATCCATGTTGGGTCGGATTCGAATGAATCCGTCGATAATCTGTAAAAAACTCTTTATCTATTTTTAGAAAAGTAGAAGACAAGAACAAAAGACAAAGAAATGAAGAAAAATAATAAAGTTTATTATCATACATATCTTTCTCATGGAGGAGATGAATAAGTCCATTTATTTAGTTCTACAGTTCTACATTCTTTGCACTTATTCTTATTATACGTACTCAGTTAGATTTAGATATATCGATACTTCGATCTATACTAAGAATTTCAAATTCTTCAAATTCTATTAATAATAAATATTATCTAATATCTAATTAGAATTCAAATTCTTAATTTAATTATAATTATTACAAGATATCTTTATTTATATAATAACATAATAACAGATACAAATAGTAAATCGAGGTACCCCTTCTATGACAAATTTGAACCTTCCATCTATTTTTGTGCCGTTAGTAGGCCTAGTCTTTCCGGCAATTGCAATGGCTTCTTTATTTCTTCATGTTCAAAAAAACAAGATTGTTTAGATCCGCTGGGACCCAATCTCATCCATTTTTTTTTTTGAAAACGTGGACTTGTATCATAACACGGATATCTATTTATTGGAGTATAGTATAACATGTGATTTCCACCGAACATAAAGGAAAAAACTCTTATGCCCGCAGAAACATGATATATGGATATATCAATTCTAGCAATTTTCAAATAGATCAGGATCTCTGGATGGCTGAAATGTAGTCGGTGAATCTATATGTATATCGATATGTATAGTGGGATCGTATTAAATAAAGAGTATGTTATTATTTTAGATTTAACCAATTTGATGAATTACTCCTAAAGGTTGACATCAAACTAGTGCTAGTTCACCTCAAACTAGTGCTAGTTGATGAGAGTTACTTCGGAAACAAAAAAGTAAAGTCAAATTTTTCTGGGGTATTATCTCAATTCCAATAAAATGCAATCGAGTAAAGTATGACTTGGCGATCAGACGATATATGGATAGAACTTATAACGGGGTCTCGAAAAATAAGTAATTTCTGCTGGGCCTTGATCCTTTTTTTAGGTTCATTAGGCTTCTTATTAGTTGGAACTTCCAGTTATCTTGGTAGAAATTTGCTATCTTTTTTTCCGCCTCAGCAAATCATTTTTTTTCCACAAGGAATCGTGATGTCTTTCTACGGAATTGCGGGTCTCTTTATTAGCTCTTATTTGTGGTGCACAATTTCCTGGAATGTAGGTAGTGGTTATGATCGATTCGATAGAAAGGAGGGAATAGTCTGTATCTTTCGTTGGGGATTTCCGGGAAAAAATCGTCGCATATTCCTCCGATTCCTTATAAAAGATATTCAGTCCGTTAGAATAGAAGTTAAAGAGGGTATTTATGCTCGTCGTGTTCTTTATATGGACATCCGAGGCCAGGGGTCCATTCCCTTGACCCGTACTGATGAGAATTTGACTCCACGAGAAATTGAACAAAAGGCTGCTGAATTAGCCTATTTCTTGCGTGTACCAATTGAAGTATTTTGATAAATTGAGAATCAGAACGTTCATTCAATTAAAGAAAACGTATATGAAAGAACCATAAAACGAAACTCTTTTTATGGTCTTTATGTGCACGCAATTCAATAACAAATAACAAATCGAAATAATAGATTCATCTCAGACGGCAAACCATTTCGAAAGCAAGAATTTTTTTTAGTTCAATATTTGTTGGAATTGACACTTTAGATCCAGATAGATCGTATCTTGTAAATTTGAAATTCTTTCTTTTGTATTCTTTAATGACCAACAATTGGATTTCTTAATTAAATACTGAGAACTAGCCAATTTATCCTTTGCTAGTCATTTTTTTTTTATCATCCTAATATCTTTCCCTCAATTATTCTATTCCTGACTATGGGTAATCAATGAAATTTTTTCGAAATATTGGATATTTTGATAGCAAAGGAGTTCTTTCGTCTCAAAATCTGAATAATATTCATTACTTAAAGTGGTTCTTTCGATCATTCATCGAAAGGATACACTTGATTTTTAATTTGACCAATTGAGATATCAGGAAACAATATTCTCAATTTCTTCATTCGAAGTGAATTCTTAGCCTATTTCTGTATTCTTTCTAGATTCAAAGACTAACCACAAAATCACAAAGAAAATAGATTCATAAGTTCGATACCTTGTATAAAACTCATGTGTGTAAGAAATATTCGATCGCATAGAGTGTACGAATGGGTTGATTAACAATTTACAGACGAAAAAATGGCAAAAAAGAAAGCATTCACTCCTCTTTTCTATCTTGCATCTATAGTATTTTTGCCCTGGTGGATTTCTTTCTCAGTTAATAAATGGCTGGAATCTTGGGTTACTAATTGGTGGAATACTGGGCAATCCCAAATTGTCTTGAATAATATTCAAGAAAAGAGTCTTCTAGAAAAATTCAGAGAATTAGAGGAACTCCTCTTCTTGGACGAAATGATCAAGGAATACTCGGAAACACATCTCGAAGAGTTTGGGATAGGAATCCATAAAGAAACGATCCAATTAATCACGATACAAAATGAGAATCGTATGGATACGATTTTGCACTTCTCAACAAATATAATCTGGTTTGGTATTCTAAGCGGGTATTCAATTTTGGGTAAGGAAAAACTTGTTATTCTTAACTCTTGGGCTCAGGAATTCCTATATAACTTAAGTGACACAGCAAAAGCTTTGTGTATTCTTCTAGTAAGTGAGTTTTTTCTCGGATATCATTCACCCCCAGGTTGGGAATTCGTTATACGCTCTATCTATAACGAGGTTGGAGTTGTTGCGAATGAGCAAACTATAACTATTCTTGTTTGCATCCTTCCAGTAATTTTTGATACATGTTTTAAATATTGGCTTTTCCGTTATTTAACTAGTCTGTCTCCGTCAATTTTACTGCTTTATGATTCAATAACTGAATGATAAAGGATCCATTGATATTAATCTAATCCAATTAGAATGCTTAGTACTTTGTAGTTGTACATAAGCAAAGTATTGAAAATCATATTTACTCTTCCTATTTCTAACCATCGGGAAGATTCATCCTAGATTATTCCAGCAAATAGCAGAATCGTGGCTAGGGAACTATACTAGCGACCTACCCAATTTATTGTAGAAATTTTCGCGATCAATGATTGGACCATGCAAACTAGAAATGCTTTTTCTTGGCTAAAGAAACAGATTACTCGATCTATTTCCGTATCGCTCATGATATATATCTTAACTCGGACGTCCATTTCAAGTGCATATCCCATTTTTGCACAGCAGGGTTATGAAAATCCACGAGAAGCGACTGGGCGTATTGTATGTGCCAATTGCCATTTAGCTAATAAGCCCGTGGAAATTGAGGTTCCACAAGCGGTACTTCCTGATACTGTATTTGAAGCAGTTGTTCGAATTCCTTATGATATGCAACTGAAACAGGTTCTTGCTAATGGTAAAAAAGGGGGGTTGAACGTCGGAGCTGTTCTTATTTTACCGGAGGGGTTTGAATTAGCTCCTCCCGATCGTATTTCTCCTGAGATGAAAGAAAAGATTGGCAATTTGTCTTTTCAGAGCTATCGCCCCAATAAAACAAATATTCTTGTGGTAGGCCCTGTCCCTGGTAAAAAATATAGTGAAATAACCTTCCCTATTCTTTCCCCGGACCCTGCTACTAAGAAGGATGTTCACTTCTTAAAATATCCTATATACGTAGGCGGGAACAGGGGAAGGGGTCAGATTTATCCCGACGGCAACAAGAGTAACAATACAGTTTATAATGCTACAGCAGCAGGTATAGTAAGCAAAATCATACGAAAAGAAAAAGGGGGGTATGAGATAACCATAACGGATGCGTCGGAGGGACGTCAAGTGGTTGATATTATCCCTCCCGGACCAGAACTTCTTGTTTCCGAGGGCGAATCTATCAAATTTGATCAACCATTAACGAGTAATCCTAATGTAGGCGGATTTGGTCAGGGAGATGCAGAAATAGTACTTCAAGATCCATTACGTGTCCAAGGACTTTTGTTCTTCTTGGCATCTGTTATTTTGGCACAAATCTTTTTGGTTCTTAAAAAGAAACAGTTCGAGAAGGTTCAATTGGCCGAAATGAATTTCTAGATTCGCAGATTTATCGATATCAAGTACGTAAAAAGAACCAAATTCTTGTTGGCGATTATTTATGATCAAAAAAATGAAATTATGAAAACTCCTTTGTCTTATTTATACTCTTCTTCAAAATCTACATACTATGTGGTACAAGGGATTCCCAGC